CAATAGGGGTCTATCAGTGCAAGTCAGCTGAACACCGTGATTGATGAGTGGGTAGGTGGGTTAGGTGCACCTCTCGCCCAGTGGGAAGTAATGAGGCTAGTCTCCCCCCTCCCCTGAATGAAAAAGTATTGGGGCCCCCTTCCTCTAAGGCTCTAAGGTAGACCCTTTATTTTCTTTATTTTGAATTTCCAATAGAGAATCTTTCTAACTAAAAAAATCTCTCTGGCAAAATAAAATGCAATTCGTCGAGTTCAATCCAAGGTGCACCTTGCCTTTTTTCAGGTAGCTTTCTTACGCCTATTCAGCTAGTGGGGCATTGGTCATAGCCGAAATTCGTCGAAGGGATAAAAAAAAGAAGAGAAAGAAAGGGAAGTTTTTTCTTTCTTTCATTCAATCCAAATAAATAAGAGAACAAAGAAAGCACTCAAAAATGAAAGTTAGATAAAGAAGTGTCAGTAAGAACTAGCACTAGACTTCTTCCCCCCCTTTCTACTTTTCCTCTCTCCTTTTGTGTTGTGCTTCCACCCGGGCTTTTCATTCTGTTTTATAGAGACCCGAGGAGGAAATTGGAATCAAAATTCATGTATTGTATAAAGGTGAGGTACTTTCCCCGGCATACGAAAAGAAAATCCAGGATGACGGCTTTCAAAAGAACGAGTAAGGGACGGGGAGAGGGATGCTCTCGAAACCAAACGAGACTAGAAAGAACATGGGAATTAGCACCATTCATATGATTTGTCTCGAAGAGACAACAAAGGGGAAGCCCTCTCTCTATCTCGGTCTCGGTTTAGCATCATATATCGATCTGGAGAAAATTTGGATTGGTTGTAGTGCGGATTAAGGAGCAGCTCCTCCATACTGTGGCTGTGGAGGTGGGTTCTGTCGCCGCCTGATAGAGGCAGAAGCGGGGGCCACCAAGAGCTATCTGCATCGAGTCTTTCGATTGAAAGAAAGAGGAAGGGAGACAATTCAAATGCCAGCGCAGAAATAGAAAGAGTCGTGCTTTAAAGTGGAATTCTTCTAAGATCCATTGCTCGATTTTGCTGCATGCTCTGCTCCCAAAATGCAGAGAAGACTGACTTGCGAGGGCAGATCCGGGTTGGTTGGTCCGGAAAGTCATGGGAGAGGCGGGCTAAGTGAAATAATATACTATAGAATCTTATGAATCACGCACGGCACACTTTCTATATCTTCTACGTCTACAAGGTGAACAGCTTAGCTTACAGCACAGCGTGTTCGCCACCACACTGGCTGGCTGGTGCATTGGCCTTACTGTAATAAGTCCGAGAGGTATGACTCTTCGATTAGAACGCTCCATATCTCGTGACACGCGGAGCGTAGCATTTTTTTTAGAAAGTCCGTATAACTTCAAAAGATTCATTCTTTATGAATCAAGTACCATTCAAAGATCAAAGAAAGGGTGCATTGCCTCTTTGAGTGAAGAAGAGAAGGGCTTTGTATAGTATAGACACTCTTGAGCCATGTTCGTCGCCCTAGGCTTACCATTATTTTATTTCATTTCGTTCTATTGATTGGTTCTAGCTCCAAAGAAGATATACATGGAGCTATGTCTATGTCGACTTACGTACGTCTCGTTGACTAAACGATCAGGTATACCACGCCACGTATCATCCCCTCTTTCCATAGAGGAAAGATAAAGAAAAATAAAAGATATAGTGATCGTGCCGTAAGACCTTGTTCCTTTCTACTTTACGTTATTTTCCTCTGGTGGTGCCCTCGTGGGCACGTTCCTCTCTGGGTGGGTCTGGTCTAATCGAAGTCAACTGACTCACATGGAATGGAATAGGGGTGAGTTTTCACCGAGCTGGTCGCTTGAGTCTATAGGCTACCTCTCCTATCCGCTTTTCTACAAGGTCTACTTTCAGACCGGGCCAAGCCTTTAGGTTGTTTAAGTAGGTTTGGGCTAGGTCGTTGCGCTCCTGCCACCTCTTGTCAAAGTAGGCTGATGGGCAAGCCCCCGCCTGTCGCAATGGTGTGGGGCGTCAGAGGTCCCCGTGGCCAACTCGAAGGGGCTGAAGTTCGACGCAGAGCTTTTTGGTTGTTAAGTTATAGCAGCACTGAGCAACATCCAACAGCTCCAGTCCTTCTGGTTTGCACTAAAGTGGCTTAAGCAGCCCTCGAGGAGTCCGTTTATTCTCTCCGTCTGAGCTTTCAAAGATATACCGACCGTAGGTATCTGACCATCAGATACCGACAGCTGTCTTCTAAGATTACCGACATTTCAAGTTTACCTTCTTTCATTTTCGCGGGATAGCACGTCGAGTTCCATTCTGAGAGGCATCTTCCGATCGCATCTCGCCTACCGAGAAAAGTGAGCTCGCCGAGTTCCTTTCCTAGACGTCGAACTATTTTCATCTCGCCTATCGGGGCAAGCAAATTTCCATTCGTAGAAGGAACTTCCGATCGAGAAAGTTGCATCTTATCTTATATAGTGTGTTAGCACGACGATTTACTTTTCCTATTGGTCCATATCAATTGAACTTTTTTTATCTCGCGGCCAACCGGATCGAACTGCAGCTAGCGGCTCTTCCGGATGGGAGAGAAAGATTTTACGCCCCAGCCTCCGAAGTGGATCTATTATTATTATGAAGAAGATAGCCAATCAGAGTCACTTTCTTTTCTCAAGCTGACTAAACAACAACAGGTATTTCGGGCAACATATACTTTCTTGTGCTCAGAGATCGCGACTTAAGCGCAGAATTGAGGAGATGGATTTAGAAGCTTCAATAGAGAGAGCTGCAGCTTTGTTCTTTCTTTGTGAACAATAGGGGCAAAGGCCAGTTTCCCTTCCCTCTGTGGATTAATCAAACTCCTTCTTTCCGGTAGAAGAATAGCAGGTCAACAAAACTTCGGCTAACATCGATCTTTCCAGAACAGGCTAACATCGATCCAGACTGAAGCAGCTAACTAAATTCCTCTTGTTGGGAAAATCGGTATACCAGCTGCTCTATTGAAGACTGCTTCCGTCTCGAGACTAAAGGCAGTCCTCAAACCAGCCCAACTAACCTACTGTGGAAACCCCGTATCTACTACAGCAGCTACAAAGCCGTCCGAAAGGGCCCTTTCTTTTCTTTTTCTATAGGGTATAACCCCAGAAGCTACTGAGCTATGCTATCACGCCGAGCCCTTTTTCCAGGTTTGATAGACTGCGATGTGGACCTATTTCTAGAGTTCGGGCGGAGTATTCGCTAGTGGACTTCCAAAGACCAAGACCAATAAGGGCCGTGCGGCAGGGGCTCTTACTTTTTTTTTACTCTCAAGCAGAGAAAGATGCGCCAATTAAAGCAGAGACGGGTGCACCAGACGAAAGGTTCTTACTAGCTCTTTTTTCACTAAACTCATAATGTTTTGGCTTTAGAAGGAGAGTCTCGCCGGTTGTTAACAAAGCGGCATGCAAGGGGAATAAATAATATGAATGTTCAGGTGGGTAGGTGACTCGTGGGAAGCTTCCGTGGAAGCAGCCGAACTAGAACCAGAACAATTTCACATTTATTTGACATGCGGCTATCAAACCTGCGATGTCACTTTTACTTACACTTAGGGTTCATGGACCTGAACAGGCCAATTCCTCATGGTTTTATTTTATTTTAAGAACAGAGTTTCTGTGAGAAAGTTTGAAGAGGAGTGCTGATCCCCGGCCTTCAAACTTACACGATGTTGGGGTATAAAAGATAGAGGATAAGACTTCTAACGATCCTTTTAAGAAAGATAGATTATCCTACATGCCCATAGCTACAGGAGCTAATAGAAAGAGAGGGCTATTTTATTTCATAGCGCCTCTTTCTTAGCTTAGAATTCTCTTGATCTAAAACTTAGGAAATAGAGAAGAGAAAAAGCTATGAGTCCTTACTCAACTAACAAAACTTGAAGTTAAACATCTAGAAAGCAGGAGATAGATTCTATACTACATGCAACTAGCAAGATAAAAAGAAATGAGAGATAGAATACCATTTTGGCCTAGCTTGCTCTAAACCGAAAGGAGAGACTGAGAGGGATAGAGCTAATGTAATGCATTATTTATTCCTATAACCAACAGTAGGAAGAAAGACTCATCTATTCTTCTATCCTAGCGTGCTCTGACCATAAAGGATATGATAAACATCCAACTACCGAGCTAGTTGAATAGAGCTACTAGCAGCTAGGCTACATTCCCATCTAGCAACTATAGCTAATAGAAAAGGCAGCTAAGCTAGGTAAGGGAGTAAAGAGACTAGGCTCTTAGCCTTTAGGAATCCATGCCTCTCTTAAAGCAGAAAAACAAGATCTCCAGTGCCTCAGCTAGTGAATAGCAGACTAGGTAGTTGTTCCGTTCCTATGGAGTCAGATTCAGAATCAAAAATGTCTTGGTCTTGACCTTCGCTTCGAGGGACAAGCACCGCATCTAGGTAAGCGGCATCTAATTGAATTGATTCACCGGATCTTCCATCTACGAAAATGGAAGAGATGTCTGTTAAGGTCGGCTTCATGAAAGCAAGCAAGTTTCGCGAAAATCGAGAAAGAGATGGATTTTGCCCAGCCGTTGTCAGATCAATTCCCATTCATTCTTTAATGGAATAGGAAAGGGGCAGAGCAGCGGCTATCAGGAATGGGCGATAGCCTATGACTAAAAGTGCCTACTATCTATGAATGCCAATCGACGAGATGAGCCTACGAAAGATTTCAAGTTCAGACTGGCATCCTCACTTACGCAACGAAATTACGAATCCACCGATCATAATTGGAAAGGGAAAGGTTAGCCTCATACCTTTTCTTTAGAGGTGAAAGACTCACCAGAATACATGATCCTAGGCGAAAACATTAAAGATGAGCCAATCATCTCATAAGCGGCACCATCATTTCCTCCATAACGCGAGAAACCAACAACTCATGTTGAAATGAGTAAACTACTGATGGACCACATAGTTTCTTCTTACCTGCGGAACAGAAGGCTCTGAAAGTCCAAACCCGGTAAAGAAAAAGCTGCTAAGCTAACTGAAGGCGCTACCTCTGCCTCTTTTGAATGAGGAGGAATTGTGCCTCTTTCTTTTGAAGACACCTTTAGTAAGGGATTCGTCGAGGACAGGGTTCCGCTTGGGCTTGGGGCGCTTCTGCAATAAATAGAAATAGCATAAGAGAAGAAAGACAGATTCAACGCTGTCGTGCGGCTTACCGCATAGAAAGGAATCACGCCCGGGCCTAGGAAGGCCTCCGCGCAACTGGATTTGCATTCGTAGACGGCTAGCGACCCATTTTTCATCTGATATATCGGGGAAAGTGAGCCCCTCCATTTTCATTCTGAGGAGCGCCTCCAGATCGCACTTTTGCATCTCCCCTGCCGACGAAAGTTTAAAACCAGCTTTCCCTTCTGAGATGCCGATTTGAATTTCAGATTTTTCATCTCGCAAAAGTTTCAAATTGAACGAAAATAGATCCTCTCTTCTGCTGATTGGCCTTTGGTCTATTCATCATGATCTCCTTGTATTCTAGTGTCAAAGAGGCATTACTTTGTAAGAACCCATCTTGGATTCGTCCCTAACTCTAAGATTCATAGCTTGGGAAAAAACCTGAAATCCTACCTTCCGCCATAGCTGCTGCTCTATACTCCGCTTCTGTGGTTGACAGTGACACCGTCGGTTGTCTCTTGCTGCATCAATAGACTGCTCCTAAACCAAGCCTGAACACGTTTCCAGTTGTTGATCGACGCGTGTCGTGATCACCAGCATAGTCGGCGTCACAATAGCCAACTATCTTACACTGTTCTCCTTTCTTATACAGAAGACCATAGTCAAGTGTTCCTTTCATGTACCTCAATATTCGTCGAAAGTGAGGTTTCTTTGGATTTTGCATGAATCGACTAACCACTCCAACTGCATATGCGATGTCGGGCCTTGTCAGGGTTAGGTAGATCAAACTCCCAACTAATTGTCTATACATAGTCGTATCTTCCAAATCTTTGCCGTATGCTGAACATAGCTTAGCATTAACCTCCATGGACGAAAGGTAAAGTAGTAGCAGTGGGAAAGCAAATAGGGCTTTCCATTGGAACGACGGGGACAACTCAGTGGCACCTGCCCATCGGGGGCATAACTCAACTCATCTCGGTCGTGGGAAATACACAGGAACGAGCCGTCTAGCAACCAACCAACACTCAGGACAATAGACACCCGGGAATCGCTAAAAGGCCGATGTTTGTACAGAAAACCCAGGTTTGGATGCCTCAATGGTGAATCTATCGTGAAGCCCACGAAATTGGCTTATTCTCGTGTGTTGGCGATGCACCTCAAGAAAGGTTCAAACACGTGGAGAGAACCGTTCTTCTAGTCGGGATCTCTGGGCATTCCTTCTCGCTTTGCTTTCTCTTCTTCCCGTTCGGCTCTATTGCTCCTTTCCGCTTTCGCTCTTTAGCAAATTCCACTGCTTCTTTCCACTGTCTATCCAAGTCATCATCTACTAAGTCCTGCCCCTGACCAGTTTTCATTGGCTGATAGGGCCAACTTCCTTGCACAGCACAAGAAGGCGGGCATGGTTAAGCGTGGAGGAGACTAGCTAGCTTTCCAACTTAACGCCGGATTCGAGGTTTTTCCTTTACACGGGCATAACCTTTCCTCTACACCGAAATGAGTTTAATGCTACACACAGCTACGCTGAACTTGTTCACCTCTAAATAATAGCTCTATCAACTTCCAGCGCACGCCCCCTCCATGTCTGCTTTCGGCCCTAACCCCAAGCCGGTGAAGTTACCTTTTCAGACCCTTCCCTCTTTCTTGCTTGTAGGTTGACTATTTGCCGGTTTAGCGCGTTCGGAAGCCCGAAGAAGGAAGGCGACCACCGGTTGGTTTAACGTATAGTATAGTAAGATAAAGGCTTCCGTGACAATTGCTCGTTCGAACGGACAGCTTATCTTCCCGCTCCAAGATAAGCACCCAAGCTTTGAAAGAGAAAACTAGATCTTCCCCGAAAAGAACGAGATTGGTTTCCATGCTTAGAGGAGAATCAAAAAATAGGACAGGATCCATCGATTGAAGGATAGAGCGGAGTGGGAAAAGCCCCCAGTTCTCTCCCCCGCTTAGTGATGAAACAGCCTTCTTCTGGCTCTATTGAGTTAAGGCTCGGTTCAAAGGGGCTTCGATTTTGCTGAAAGAAGGACTTCGTTGACAAAGATATTGGTTACACGTACTTGTCCATATTACTGGACCCACTGACGCTTTTTCCAAAGCTGCTCCCATTCCTCAAAGCCCGGCAGCAGAGTCAACCGGTCGGTTCATGAGCTGCCAAAAGCGAACTCTACGCTCGGTAGCTACCGGCGCTTCCCAACTCGTTTCAGTCAACAGATGCCATAGCCCTCGGCGCTTGTTTACAAAACAGGGCTATGATTCACATCGAGAAAGAGGAGTGGAACAACGACCTTCCAAGTCTATCGGGACTCTACCTATTTGTCTTGCCCTGGGCTTACGTGACGATTGAGGATTTGAGCGAGAATGGTAGCCAAGAAAGTCTTTTTCCTGAACGGGAGATGAGATCTTTTTCCTCTTCTTCCTGCCCTCCTCCTTTCCCTTAGGGGGCATGACCAGTTGGAAAAGCTGTTGGAGGACATTCTCATTCGAAGCATGGGTGTCTAGTTCGCTTAAAGCCCCTTATAGTCAAGAATGAAAGCCTTGCACGCTTAAACCTCGTCGTGTTGCTTAGAGCGCTTAGTCTTCCCTTTCGAAAGCAGGAGTGGGTCCTTACCTGGCTTTATCAAACCAGCTCCCTTATCTTTACTATTGATCGCAGTCTTCTTAGTGAATGGATCCCTTCTTTCCGATCCTGCGAGTGAAGCAAAACAAACAAATAAAGGTCGGGTTGTGATGTGAAAAATGAAGAGTTCGATCTCTTCTTGCCGGTCCTTAATCCCCTTTGGTAAAGGAAAATCCGAAAATTCAGAGGGTGGATCCTCTCTTATTGGTAAAGCTAATTCAGCATCGGATTTCACTCCATTACAATCTAGGTCTCCTAGTTCTGGAACAACAATTGAAGCTAATTAAGCATCAGGATTTCTGCTTTCTGGTTCAGCAAATGAAGCAAAGGGGTACACCCCCTTTCGGGTAAAGCAATATCGGTAAATAAATTATAGAAATTTCAATCCGGTCCAGCATCTAATCATTCGAAAGCTGGAGTTCGCTTACCTTCTACGAACCATGGAGTGGAGTTCACTTCTCCCTTACCCAAGCACCAACTGCAAGAAAGAATCAATGATACACTCAACTTCATGGGCTAGAAGCTCTTTTCCTACCTCGGCTCATCCCTACGACGAGGAGGGTTTAACAGGCCCTACCTATTAGAGACGTCTTCTGACCTTGTTGACTGCTTTACGGATTCAATGCGCCTAGGCCTTCTTTTAACCCTCTTGCTAGAAAGAGAAAGACTGGTATTAATGCTCTTCCTAGTGGTAGTAGTGCTACAAAAAGAAAAGAGGGTTTATAATTCATTATACGGGAGAAAGAAAGGAGATTCATTTCATAGTCCTAGAAAAGGTAAAAAACGAGCTTTTAAACCACATTCTAAAGTAAGAACCCACTTTATACAAAGACTAGAAGGGGTAGTCTAATTTCATACTCCTATACCTGCGCTAGCTTCTTCTTTTCTTCCTTCTCCTATACCAGCACTTCCTTCCTTTAGAGTAGTAGGTTAACCCTTATTATCTTTACATAAAGTGAATTTTACCTATCATATACTAGCCCCTCTGTCCCTAGATTCAGTATGTAAGCCTCCCCCCCGAGGGCTTCGCTTCCTCCTCCTCTTCTTTGTTTCAGCTCTCAACTGAGTGGGTAGTCGTGGATTGGCCCTTTCAGTTTTCAGTAAGGTAGGAGTGAAGTAGCCGAAGGCATAATCTCAGAGTCTTGCCATTTGCCCTATAGGTCAACTTTCTTTCTTTGCCTCTGGGGTCCTAGAGTGACTTCCTCTACTAGTAGTGCAGGCTTAGGCTCACTTTCTTTACATCTTAGTCGGCTTGAAGTTTCAAAGTCCTTCCTGATCTTGATTGGGACTCTATCTAAAGCATAGCAGGATAATTCCGCTCTCTCATAGCTTGCTTGCTCCCTTCTCCTTTTGAAGAGCTAGGCTCTGGTCTCAGTCAGTTAGGAGTTCCATTGATGACAGACATTCCGCTAAGGATAAGGATCCAAGTTGCTATCTTAATGCATGTGATTGATAGTCCGTTTTCAGACCTAACTATACCTTTCCTTACCATCGGCAAAGTCTCCTTTGTTGGCTGTCTATTGATTGGCCTTGTAGGAAGTTTCTTTGAAAGAGAGAGGGGATGAAAGCTCATGGATAAAGACGGATCCTCCTATTTCAACTATAGGAGCCCCTTCCTCTTTGATTCGAGAGTTGGAACTTGCTAAGACATGAGATCCGGTTCTGGCTAATACCTGCCTTGAGCTGGCTTCCTTAATGTCATATAGAGAAGGGAAAAACTAATAAATGAAATGAGATGCCACTATCGTCAGCGACCAGACTAGTCACTTATCTTCATGAAGAGGAATCGCTCCTTCACTTCGTCAACTCGGGCAAGTATAAATAACCTATCTCTGAGTTCAGCTTCCGCCGGGTTTCTTGAACTCGGTCTGCCCTCTCGGCGTCAGGTGAAAAGAAAAAAGGTCGAAATCTTCTCGTCTAATGGAATGGAATGCCGTGATGGACTCTGATCTCTAATCCAAGAAACTCTTTCCAATCCATCTATCTTGACATAGCAACTCTCCTATCGTCGAATTGTATTATCGTTCCTGGACGTCAGACAGGCGCATGATTACCTTTGAAGGCACAGGGATGCGAGAACCAGCACTTTCCAGATCCAGTAAGTCGAAGAGCACCCGAGATTGATTATATATCATAATAATAACCTCCCTACCGATACAAAGAAAAAAAGAAATCGATAATATCTTTTTTAAGATGTGAGACTGCCTTGAGGAATTTCATCAATTGTGAGGGAAGGGATTGAATGCTAACTCCGAAGCAACAATTGCGTTAGTGGTGGGTATGTTTGGTCAGTTAGCTGTTGACTAGCGCCCCCTGCAGGTAGCGCTTCGGGGAGCTCTTACCCATCCCAAAGTTCACCGGACATAAAAGAAGGTTTAGGTTTCCAGTTTTCCTAATCCGAGTGCTAGCTCGTGCATATTCATCTTGACTTCAGAGCCCCTCGGAACAAGTTGCACTTGTATTTGCGTAAAGAAAGGGCCTGTGCCCAAGTTCGGGCATTACAAATACCATCCTCGCTTCCCCCAACCGGCACGGCGCCCTATTGACTCAGCTGCACAATGAATCCTTGTTCTCGAATCAGCAGCTATCGAATAGCCTTTTATGAATGGTAGCACATATCCGTCGGATTAGACCAACAGGACAGAGAGTAGGGAATCCTTTTAGTAAACTATTAGGGTACCAAGCAGTGCGCTAGCAGTCCAGTACATTAGTCTTAGATCATTGAGCGAGAGCGGAGCCTAGCCCTATCAGAAGAGGTTTGAGAATCTTACTATATGTGTGCCACGACGAAACAAGGGAATAAAAGGCCGCTTTACGTTGGATGTGAATTCGGAATTGAGAGTCGTCTGGAACCACCAGTCTTTACTTGTAGGCACAATCGCTTGAGTCTAGTTCTTGAGCGAAGGAATCGCTTACCATTTTTCTTTAGCAATCAGCCCTCAAGCTGTCGAATATAGATAGGTGATCGACTTCAAGTTCAAGGCTGGCTGGTAGTAAAGGCAAGCGCATAGTCATTCAAATTACTATCTTCAAATAAATAATAGCGTATATATAAGATAAAGATTGGCTCGTGCATCCTTTAGACAAAGTAGGCAAGCATGAGCGGGAATGAGCAATTACTTTTGTTTAGTTCTGGAGTTCGAGCGGGGTAGCATTCTGGTCGTAAGCAAAGCCGGCCACATATCCTGTTTATTTAGTCAGTTGCATATCGGTAAGCATGATTGTAGCAATACAAATAGGCGCGGTAGACGAAGGAGCTGTTTTCAACAAATCGGGTGCCAGGCTGATGAAAGCCATCCTCATACATAATGCCCTTCGTGCCTGCCTAAAGGGTTAGTTCAAGGGAAATGCTCTTGTTGTCGTTTCAGATGCGATTATAAAGCCTTTTTATCAAGCGTAGAGGAAGATGCAAATAGAGATGCGGAAGTTCCTGTTGGAGTTGGAAGTGAACATGACTCTTGCAGAAGCATGAAATGCGGTAAAGTAAATAAGATTCATAGGGAAATCTCAGATCGCTAGGACCAATCTTTATTTCATTTTTGGGGGGTGTATAGCTCAGTTGGTAGAGCATTGGGCTTTTAACCTAATGGTCGCAGGTTCAAGTCCTGCTATACCCAAACCTGCCTTACACTCTACTATGAGTAAGGACTAATTCGTGGCTTCAAAGATGACTCTTTGGCCTTTAGACTCGCTTCCGCGACTTCGCCCTTGTTGTGTAAGTGACAAGGGGGTGAGAGAAGGAGTAGTATAAGAGTGGCTCGGTCATCGATAAACCTCTCCTTATTCATTCTATAGGGCGGGGCTGCGGACCAACAATCCAGCAAAAGGGATGAAAAGCTCCTTTATCAAACCTTCCCCCTTTCATAATAATAAGGTAAGCATCAAAGCCCAGAAAACCCAACCTATACAAAGAGCTCTTTTCAGCCCCTACTCCTAACAAGTGAAAGTTGCTGTTGACGAAGTTTCATTCGTTGCAACGAACGTACCTCTCCCTTTTTTTCTTTTCTGGGGGTTGAAGAAAAGCAGGTTCTTTAAACCATTACAGATTCAAAAAAGAAAGATAGCGAAGGTTATCCGAGGTCCGAGCGTACCTCTACCTCTCGATCACGGGATCCTGAACCTGAGCAATCCCGGTGCCGCTTACCAGGAAAGTGCAGGACGGTCTTCCCTTTCAATTCAAGGGCGTATGTCCTTATCGAAGTTAAAAGGGCACCTCTTAATCTATCAATAGAAGGAAGTCTCAAACACACCCGTGCCAGGAAAAGACAGCCAGATTTGAAGCAGCTTCGTTAGCTACTAAGTGGAAGCGCTGGGGCCTGCCACTAATTAATTTACTTAAGTAAGATGGTAAGTCTCCTTTTCTTTTGGAGGTTGGGGACCCATATCGATTTTCCGAATCTCTTTATATTATAGGTCTACGATACCATACACCAGGAAATGGAAGAACAATCGGGGGGAAGTCAACTCTTATTTTCGGCGGGAAACTTGATTCTTCAACTCTATTCATTCGGAGATCGCCCAAGGGCAGCGGAAAGGGGGCATAGCTCAGTGCAAGAACAAGGGCATGGCATCGGACGCAGAGGCATTCATTTTATCACAATCATCTGACTCCGCACCTTGATTTGCTACGGGATATGACCTAAAAGAAAAAAGCCTAAACGCCATCAGGCCTGCTTCCTTCAAAGGGCTGATTCTTCCTCCCCCAGGAAGATGGGCATAATCATATTCATTGAATTTGTTGGCGAGCTCTTGCCTATCGACTACGCTTGCCGGGTGTTCACCCCTCCTCTAGTTAGTGACTTCGCCCCCTACAACTACATGGACATTAGTGAACTCCGATTCTTCTTCTTAGTTGCATCCACGCTTTCGCTTGGAGATGGAATACCTACTCCGGCGTAGAAATAAATATCGTACCCTCCATCAGACCGAGGAAGCTAATGAAAGCCGGTTTCCAGCTCGATGGGAGCTCATGCTACCGATTCCCTTCCGACCAGTTAGAATAGGGAAAGTCCCATCCTTGGTCGCTACGTGGAATAGATGATAGGTAGGCTTACTACGCTATGGCATGGTCAGCTCATGATATCTATAGCACCATTACTAAATAGACTAGGGAAACTTCTTCATTGACCGCTTTGAGTGAGTGCAACTGAGACTACTTTCCCTGGTCTCTATTGCAGGAGGTCCGATCTATCAGTAAAAGGAGGCGCTATAATGACCAGTGGTATCAATCTGGTTCTTTTTGGAATTTTTATTTTTGCCTTTAGCCTTCTGTTTCGTCTTTCTTTGTCTTCTTTAAATAGAAGATATGGCAAACATATAGTCAATTTTAGTCATATATGCCTTCTTTGCTTCACCCTATTGTTTTGTTATTGTTTCCGTATCTATGTAACACGGCATATAGGTTTTTTTGTCGATTCTGCGGTTTTTTGGTCGATTCTTTTTGTTGACAACCCGGGCGACGCCTCTTCTGGGTGGTTTACATATACTTCCGATTTGGAAGAAGATTCGGCCAGTTCCGGGCGTAGTGGAAGTACCTCATCGGTCAATCAACCGATTCCGAGGGAACAAGCTGGGCCTTCCAATGCCGTACCCGCCCCCCAGCCCGCTCATGTTCCACCCCAACCCGCCGCTGCCACAGCAGCTCAACAGCAGAATCACCTCGCTGCAGGGCCCAACAATCATGAGGTAGTTGGGGGGGAACGCGTAGAGGATGTAGCACGCCGACTTTTGTCGAAATTCGACAATCCGTCGGCCATGGATATCCATCTGGCCGAGATTCAAGCCGAAGATCTCTTCCAGGTCAAGGCCGAAATCATCAACCGGATGGCCATCCTTCATCCGGAGGGGGATTGGGAGAATCGGGGCGCAAGGGCGCTGGAAAACTCCCGAACTCGCACGGGAGAAGAATCCCTAGAAAGGCTATATCGTCAAAGAGACGATATAGTTCAAAATGGGGTTCACTCCGAAACTTATAGAAATTTGAAGACCAAAGTCTTTTTGCGAGACCAGAATTTGGATGCCCAATCGCAAGCATAGGTGAGCGCTCGATCTGGTTTAGTATCAAGGTGATTCTCTTTCTCTTTCTTTATATGGGTTCGTGCAGCATTTCCACGATATCGTTATTCCTAATTTCTTTTATTAAAAAAACAAAGTTTTTTTCGTCTACTTTCAGGAAATGTTTTTGGTGTTAAATGGACCGGTCTAACGGTTGAACCGGAGAGTTGGGAGATAAGGAAGGGCCCTTCTCATTTCTTGCTTTTATTCATTTGGTTTGGGTCTATCAAGAGAGTTATTGTCGTGGTCCTTCTTAGCCTTGGTATTGTAGAGAGTTGGTTGAACAGTAGTGGTCTTTTGACCTTCAGTAGTGGACTGACTGACTGATTCCCCATTTTTCCTCAATAGCTCATATTTTAAAATAGTAGTAGCATCTTGAGTAGCTAGGTCTATTACATTTATAGATCGTGTGTCTATCCACACATTATTTGAATCATAAACATTCTCTCTTTTCGAACTCTGTGGTAGTCCTAGTTTGATGATCATATCTTTTTTTCCAATCTATTCTGAAATTAGCATGAATGGGGATCTGCTCCGTTAGAGATGGATCTGCAAATTGCTTTTGAAACCATTCAGATGTTACTAAATCTTTAGCAGGACCCTTGTATTTAATAATATGTTGATCATCTTCAATTTCTAACATATAACTTTTAGGTGCTAAGAAGATTCCTTTCTTGACATGGTATTCCAGTTTAAACTTACCCATTTCCAGGGAAGAGATGAAATAAATCGTCAGAAAGAGGACTTCCTAGAACTATAGAGTCAGTATCCGTATAGTAACAGTCAGGTCTGGAAATGTGTGGATACATATGAATACGAGCACAAGCAGTTATAGCTGCAGCCAATTGAACTGCCGACATCTTAGGAGCTTTCCAGTTATCGTCGTCCACAAAGCTACTATTGGTAGTGTAATTGACACTATAGTAATAATCGGTAAGCTTTTCCGCGGATTGAAAATTATCCATCTTCATCAATTCCTCGTATTTTTTTTGATTGCAGATCTCGGTTACTGTACTTTCAGGATTCATACCAAATCTACCATAGAGCGAGTTCATTAGAATCTTATATATAAATGTCATAGGCTCATCACCTCTTTTCTTAGCTTCTAGTCTGCTTTCATAGAGGTCTGAGATGATCCCTTCGAAAGGACTGGACTTCGTCTCAAACAAATACCCCCTAAGAGGAATGAATTATCTTGTAACCTAAATCACGTGCGAACTTCAACTCTTCGCTATAAAAGACTCCAATGAATTTACCTGTAGGAAAGATTAAAGTACCAAATTTATCCTTATATGGCAAGAATGGACGTGATATACTAGTAGGACATACAACATAGAGGCCTCTATAAAGCCAAACAAGCTATCCAAACCAACGCCCTCCAAATTATTCTGCCAGACAGGTACACCACAAGGCATCGGATAGGATTTCATAATAAAAGGATATAATGAGTTCACATCGTAATAGTAAAGATTCTCACCATAGGGCTTATATACATCCACATGACCCCCATAATAGCCGCGCCTAATAAAAGTGTCTTGGTTTCTATTGGGTATGTTGATATGAAAGGTATTTTCATTAAAATATTTCTTACGAAAGATTTTCAGGGAAAGCGCTGACACTGTCATCACATCCTCGATATCAATCTGATACTTAGACCAATTTATCTCTTGCGCCTTCAACATCACACCACCTAAGATAAGGATATCTTGCCGAAGATAGTTTATCAAATCCTCACTATTAACCTGAAGATCAGACACACCCAAATCAAAAGCACTAATCATAAACCCAATTTCTCATTACATATCAATTCTACTTTCAGGCCTTTCCCATTGTAGGTGCCCTTCTATATTAATATATAGTTTACCCCGCCAAGGTCTAAGAACTTTTCCTCCCCTGTATCCTGTGCGCACTTTAGCAGTCAATCCCCATGCTGGAAGTACGCAGTCTAACTTCAAGATTTTATGAAATTTGGGGACTGTTCTCTTATCTGTAAATCCCAGAATAGCGGTATTCAGGCACCTACCCCAAAAGCAGTTTCATCCAGACTTGTTTATCGACTCATATAGAAAGTAATCAACATGCTCTAAATACAAATCCATCAATAGAAAATATAGTAAACCTATACCTTTAGTTGGTTTCGTTTTAGTTTGAACGAATTCTAAGATTCTATCTAACGTATCACCATCTACTTGGAGTTTTTTTTTTAATTTTAAAAAGGAATACACCAATTCTTTTATAATAGGATTTTGTAACAACTCATTAACCTTTAGCATAAGCTTATCCGTTGTAGTACTTGGTGAAAAGTCATAAAGTTTAAAAGAACCCAGCGTGACCGATGCTTTATTAGCTATTAAGCTATCCATAAATCTAAAAATAGAATTAGGATGGAATGGCATTCTATCAGGTCATTTTTCTCCATTTTCGTACCCTTTGAAATCAATACGATTCTTCTTCATGTAAAGGAAGTGCGCCAACGACGATTGAACCAATGGTTCCATTATAGGATCATATAGCATATCACATCCAATACCTCCTCCAATCCCATCCCATTGTTACTGAAATTCGATCCAACAAATTGTTTCTATCTATACTAGAAATCAAAGGATACTCACTAGAATTCAATTGATAGTTATGTTCCAAACACGCAAAAAAAAAGGCCAATTCACTCATAGGACAGGTAGTCATAAGTCGTTTTTTCATCCATTTATTTTTCATTTTCCAATACAGACACGTTGAACTAAGTTACTTAAGAGGCCGTACCTATCCGCTAAGAGGCACCCACCTATCCGCTAAGAGGCAGCTAAGAGCGCGTTGAGGCCGCTGCTATAACTCCCTATTTCCCTAGCGTCTATTCTAATTAGTAATGCACGCTGTAATTATGACTTCTGTTCTCTAGAAGTTGCTTAAATTTATTCCACTTCACTTCATTAGAAGGTTCCTCAGAATCAATCACTTGATTACCGCACACAGCATCTACATAGTTGTTGTAATACTTAAGAAAGTCTGATACCATTTTACGCCATTTCTTTTTATCTTTAGTTGGTGAAAATGAATTCAAGAAATCTGTAAGATAATCAGATGGAATAGGATCATTATCCTTGTGATTGTATACGAGTGATATGTTATTAATATCTTGAGTATGGGAGTATGGAAGAATCAGATTTCTCTTAATAAAATCATTAATTATTTGAAGTGGATGACCCATATTAATAAAGGCCTTGGTATATATATCAGGGACTACTTTTACATAAGGCGGAGTTGTGATAAAATTATCGTGTACGGTCTAGATAGCAGCACGTTGACTCAATAATGATTCTACTACTTTCATGGCAATGTATGCATCCTTTTGATGAATAAAGTTGGCGAATGTTGAGGATTGAGTCTTTCGCCTATCCCTCTTCACAGTAGGTATACTTAGAGTAACCCGTCGTCTCTTTTTTGTACTCCTTTCATAAACACTTCTATTTTCTTTTATGAAAGACATATAATCCTGTCTTGTAGTGAAATACGGTATACTATAGAAAACAGCTCTATCCTTTGCTGAACAAAACCAACTAACGATGGTAATCAACTTCATCAAATTGGCTATGTCTGGATATTTATGGATCAAAAATTCATTGCTAAGTTTAGCGAGGTTATATGAATCCTTTCGACTTAGTAATTGACCATATGTTAGTCTAATATCCTTTTCCATGCTTCTTCCCATAGATCAATGGCATGAATAAGCTCTTGATGAGCTTTCTATCTAACTTAGATTCAATGATTTCCATCTTTAACTTATCATTTATTCGATGATGCATAAATTCCTTTAAATCCTGGAGCAAGTACATGTATACATCTTGTATTTTCCCATCAGAGTGGGGAATAAGATTCGTTTTCCTAGCCATATCTTCGTTAAGTAATAAGTAACTCATGATCTGATAAGCACTGGCAGCAGCATCTTGAGTTATTGGTATTCTATTATATTCTTGAACTCCATCGTTACACAGGGCCTTGGCTATGAACTGAAATGGATCGCTAGCACCCTTAGCGAAGCTTATTAAACTCTCATCAGAAGCATAAATCAAACTCTGGTTTTCCTTATACCATTGAAGAGCTTCATCATAAAAATAGAATTTCTTATACTTAAAGGCTGCTGCAGAGGCTACTATGTCCTTTGCCGACTGGTTGCATCCTTCTTTCTCTTGATGATTGTTGGCAAAGACTATGAAACTTCTAGCTAAATTACGCTCATGAAAATGCTAGATACCTGAGCGGTAGATTCTACCACGGAAGTCCATAAAGGCAGGCAGATAAAAGACATAATCCTCGTATGCGGACACTAGCCTGATTATGAAATCCTCATACCTAGCTTTTTGCGCCCTAATAGCTAATTCTTTTAAGAGAGCATCAAGGCTACAAGCTCCCCCTATACCTTTATTCAGGTAATAAGATTTCCTCAGAAAATCGAAGGCTTTTTTCAGATTCACGCGTGCAGGCATAAGAAGACCTACTTTTTCTAAAGTTGGACGATTCTTCTTAATGAACTCCAATAACTTTTTATTTATCTGAAATCCTTGTTTTTGAAGCCCATTCAATATGGAGCACATTTCCTTATACTTAGAATCATGTAATTCTATATTGAAATTGCTTAGGTTATTGGATGATAGAAGACCAGTTTGAAAATATAATATATATTTAAGGTAGGACCACTTAAGTAACCACCTCTCAGATCCGATAACACAAAAGGCTTCTTTATTATTTCTTTTAAGTCAAAAAGGGAATCCAATAATTCCATTGGGTGTTCCCGCTTGCAAACCATTGGAAAATTGAGTTTCAACGGGAGACTATTTAAGTCAAAATTACATACAGCGAATAAATTGGATTCTAAATAACCCTTTCCTTTCTCTTTCACTACAGCTTTCTTATCATCTGCTTGCTGAAATAGGCTCAATATAGATCACTTGTTTTTCAATCATGAATTCAAGCAATCTTCTACCTATTTCAAATTGTGTACCTTTTTTCTGCTTAATATCACCTTCCTTACTACTATCAACTCGACTACTTGTTGCTGTACTACTTTCCATTTTTTTCTTATTGATTATATTTGCCTGTGTTAGAACTGTTTTCTCTAGAAGTCCCAACAATGTAGAGACCCTCACAATCGAGGACTCTTGAATACTGTGGAACGCCACCCCTAGGACATATATATATAATGATAGCCTCCAGCGTATATTCACCAAACTGCGCAATAGTACTATTATAAATATCTTGAGGAATGTTTTTATACAAATAGATTTTAGCGTTTATAACATCCTGTCTTATCAATAGTTTGATTAAGTTTGGAGTATCTTTTAATAGACTACTTTCCTCGAATTTATTAGTTAGATCTTCAATCCTCGTCTGTAACTCTTGTAATTCATTTTCCGATGGGTCCCTAGTATTATTACTTTTTTTCACCTTCTGGTACTCATTCAATAATTGAAAAACTTGTGTATTATACCTTTCTTCTTCTTCTTTATATAGGCTTTTATCTTCTGTATCCCTATAGAATTGATCTCAAAACTCATTGATGATAGTTTCATTACTATATACGACCTTCGCATATAGAAATGACGGAGCATATAGAGATTATCAGGATTCGCTAACAAAATATGATTCAAATAGGCACTATGAAAATAGTGACGCATTGTGTTTTTTGTTTTCATTTTTGATGTATTATTTGTAGTGAGCAGTAAACAGCAGATCCCTCCTTTTTCCGCTAGTAGGGGTGAGCGAGTGGGAGTGAAGGAGGTGGTAATTTCTTGAGGTTTCCTCCATTTGATTTCTTTCCTCTAAAGATAGGCAGGACTGTTTGGTTTGTGTTCGTGGTCCGTCTCGACAGAAGCTTTCTGTCAGAAGTAATAGAGTCCTAGGTAAGAGCAGCTAAGAGTCAAAGCTCTTTGGTTAGCTCAATTCCTTTCAGTGCTCCAGTGCTAGAGTCAAGAATAAATTCATATCGGAATGAAAAATCCCAACTAGTTGGATTAGCTTACCTGGGCCTGGGATAAGAGTGGAAGTTCGGATCACAAAGCTCAGAAAGAGATCTTGATGTCGATGATGCTTTATCCTCCGGCATGTGACCATGCTTTCAACCTCCTTCTATCGAAGGCTCCGAGGAAAAAGAGCACATTATGGCCATGACCAGCTAAAGATCATTTCTATATCACGATTTGGATTTGAACCAATCA